TTTACGCAATGAAATGTCACAATTATTTTTTTTTACATGTACAAGTGATGGGAAACAAATAATATCCTTTACATATCCGCCCAGTTTATCCACTTTTTCGGAAATGCTAGAACAAAGAATTTCTTTATACATAATAGAAAAACTATACGACGAAGATCTTTATAATTCTTGGATTTATACTAATGAAAAAAAAAAGTGCAATTTGAACAATGAATTGAAAAGCCGAATCCAAATTCTAGAAAAAAATGAGGGATCCTCTAGTCTGGATATGCTTGAAAAAAGAACCATATTATGTGATGATGAAAAAAGAAAAAAATGCTTGCCAAAAGCATATGATCCTTTTTTCAACGGACCATATCGAGGAACGAGAAAAAAATTAGATTCACGCGCAATCATGAATACTTATACAGATACAGAAGATTTAGTAGAATTCTTTTTTATAAATAAGATTCATGATCTACTTATTAATGATTCCGTAGAACTCCACCGTCAATCATTTTTGAATTCTAAAGATGAAAAAGGAATTGATTCCGAAAGTCAAGCAAAATATTTGCAATTTGTATTTGATGTAATTACAACACATACAAAAGATCAAAAAACAATGAAAAAAGAATCTATTGGAATTAGAATAGAAGAAGTCAGTAAAAAGGTTTCTCGATGGTCATACAAATTAACCGAGAATTTGGAAGAAGAGGAAGAAGAAAATGAAGAAGAATTGGAGGAAGACGATCATGAGATTCATTCAAGAAGAGCCAAACTTGTGGTAATTTATAACGATAATGATCAGAATACCAATTCTATTTCTAGTATTCAGAATACTAGTAACAATGATAAAAACGAAAACGATGATCAAATGGAAGAGGGAGAGGTGGCTTTGATACGTTACTCACAACAATCGGATTTTCGTCGCAATCTAATCAAAGGATCCATGCGCGCTCAAAGACGTAAAACAGTTATTTGGGACCTCTTTCAAGTAAATGTACATTCCCCACTTTTTTTGGATCGTCTAGACAAAATGTCTTTTTTTTCGTCTTTTGATATCAACGAAATGAAGAATCTAATTTTTAGGAATTGGATGGGCAGAGAACAAGAATCAGAATTAAAAATTTCCTATTTTGAAAATGACGATAAAAAAGAAGAAAAGGAGAAAGAGGAAAAAAGATATAAAAACGAACAGATAGAAATATCAGAAGCTTGGGATGCTTTTATATTTACTCAAGTAATAAGAAGTTTGATGTTAATAACCCAATCTTTTCTTAGAAAATACATTCTATTGCCTTCATTAATAATAACCAAAAACCTTTTCCGTATGTTATTATTCCAAATTACCGAGTGGGACGAGGATTTTAAGGAATGGAATAGAGAAATCCATATTAAATGCACCTATAATGGTGTTCAATTATCAGAAACAGAATTTCCCGAAGATTGGTTAATAAATGGTATTCAGATAAAGATTCTATATCCTTTCTGTCTAAAACCTTGGAGAAAATCTAAGGCACAATCTCATCATAGAGATCTAATGAAAAAAAAAGAGAAAAAAACAAATTTTTGTTTTTTAACAGTCTGGGGAATGGAAGCGGAACTTCCCTTTGGTTCTCCCCGAAAACGACCTTTTTTTTTTGAACCTATTTATAAAGAACTCCAAAAAAGAAAAAAAAAGGTGAAAAATACATTTTCACAAGTTTTAAAATCTTTAAATAAAAAAATAAAATCCTTTATAAAAATTAGAAAAGAAAAAACAAAAGGGGTCGTTCAAGTTATCAAACTAATAATGAAAAAACTGGAGAAAGGAAATCCAATTTTCTTATTTGAATTAAGGAAAGAAAAAGTATATGAACCGAACGAAAACAAAAAAGATTTAAAAAGAAATAATAAGATTCTTCGCGAATCGTCCGTTCTAAATCGAACGATGAATTGGTTAAATTATTCACTAATAGAAAAAAGAATGAAAGATCTTTCTGATAAGACAATCAAAATCAGGAATCAAATTGAACAAACCACAAAAGACAAGAAAAAAAAAGAAATAGTTCTAATTTCTGATAATAAAGGATCGGGATCACAGAAACATATTTTGAAAATATTAAAAAGGAAAAATATTCGATTAATGCGTAAATCACACTACTTTATCAAATCATTCATTGAAAAAATATACATAGATATTTTGCTATGTACCATTACCGTTTCTAAGATAAATGCACAACTTTTCTTTGAATCAACAAAAAAGATCTTTAATAAATCCATTTACAACAATGAAATAAATCAAGAACAAGAAGGAATTGATGAAACAAATCAAAATACAATGAATTTTCTTTTGACTATAAAAAAATTAAAATCGTTTTCAAATACTGATAATACTACGAATAGCAATCAAAATTCCAATACTTATTGGAACTTATCTTCCCTGTCCCAAGCATATGTTTTTTACAAAATATCACAAAACCAATTACTTAATAAGTATCAATTGAGACCTGTACTTAAATATCAAGGGAGCTATCCTTTTTTTAAGGATAATTTAAAAGACTATTGTATGATACATGGAATATTTAACTCACATAATAAGATTCATACGTATGTAATGAACGAATGGAAAAATTGGTTAAAAGGTCATTATCAATATGATTTATCTCAAAAAAAAAGGTCTCCATTAGTACCTAAAGAATGGCGAAATAGAATCAATAAACATCGTATGATTCAAAACAAGGAATCAAACCAATTGGATTTATATCAAAAATACCAATTTATTTCTTTCATAAAAAAAAATGACTATGCAGCAAATTCATTTATGAGTCAAAAAGACAAATGGAAAAAACATTACAGATATGATCTTTTCTCATATAAATACATAAACCTTCCTAATTTATACATTTCTGGATCAACATTAGAAATAAACGGGGACCGAGAAATTACATCTCATTTCAATATATCGAAACCTGAATCATTTTATGTATTGGTAAGTATACCTAGTAATGATTATCTAGAAAAAGGATATCTTATTGATAGGAATACAAATTTGGATAGAAAATATCTTGATTGTAGAATTCTGAATCTTTGTTTTATAAATAATATTGAGATCTGGACCGATGCACATATTGGTATCAAGATTCAGAAAGATACTAAGACTGAAATTAAGAATTTAAAAAAAATGGAAAAAAAAGATCTTTTTTTTCCTACAATTCATCAAGAGATCAAACCATGCAATCAAAAAAGTTTCTTTTTTGATTGCATGGGAATGAATAAAGAAAGGTTCTATGATACCGCATCAAATCATGATACTATATCCAATCTAGAAACTTGGTTCTTCCCAGAATTTGTGCTACTTTTTGATGTATATAATGTATATAAAATGAAACCTTGGATCATCCCAATCAAATCACTCTTTTTTCATTTTTCTATAAATGAAAAAAGTAAAAACATTAACGTAAATCCAAAGAAATCATCTAATAAAAAAAAAGATCGTGAATTAGGAAATTCCAAGCAGGAAGAGAATGAACAACAGGTCCAAGGAAATCTTGTATGGAATCTACGAAAAATCAAAAAAGAAAATCAAAAAACTGTTGAAGAAGATTACGCAAGATTAGAAATGAAAAAGGTTCTAAAAAAGAAACAAGATAAGAGCAAGAATGAAATGGAACTAGATTTCTTTTTGAAAAGATATTTACTTTTCCAACTAAGATGGGCTGATCCCTTGAAGAAAGAAATAATGAAAAATATCAGGATATATTGTCTCCTACTTAGACTAAGAAATCCAAAGGAAATTGCTATATCTTCGATTCACAGAGGTGAAATAAATATAGATGAAATGCTGATTCAAAAGGACCTAGTTCTTGCAGAATTGATAAGAAAGGGAATATTTATTATTGAACCAATTTGTCTATCTATACAAAGGAAAGGACAATATATTATATATCAAACTATGGATATTTCATTGGTCGATAAGAAAAAGCATCAAACAAAGAAAAAATACACAAAAAAAAGATATATTGAGAAAGGGGGGTTTGAAAAATCCATTGCACGACACAGCAACATATTTTTGAGTGGAGACAAAAATCATTATGATTTACTTGTTCCTGAAAATATTCTATCTCCCAGACGTCGTAGAGAATTTCGAATTCGAATTTGTTTCAATTCCCCGAATTTTCATGTTGTGGATAGAAATACAAGATTTTGCAATGAAAACAAAATAAGAAACTGTGGACAATTTTTGAATGAGGACAAACATATTAATACAGATAGAAAAGATTTCATGAAATTCAAATTCTTTCTTTGGCCCAATTTTCGATTAGAAGATGTAGCTTGTATGAATCGCTATTGGTTTGATACCAATAACAGCAGTCGTTTCAGTATGTCAAGAATACATATGTATTCACAATTCAGAATTAATTCAATTCCAATGAAAAATGAAAAAGATCTATAGTGGATTTCCTACATATCGTGTAACATATTTGGTAGATTAATAGATGAAAGCCGAAACATATACACTGTGTAACATTCTACTACATGATGCTGATTTCATAGTGTAATTTCATAGTGTATCAATTTTCATTAGGAATAACGGAATCCTTTTAAGTAAAAAGAAATTGTTTTCTTTCGTGAATACATATATGTTTTGTATATTTGGATCAAATATACAAAACATAAAAACATAAACCACATAAAGAAAAAACAAAGTAGTATATGAATGAAATCCAATTTTGATGTATACTAGATGAAAATAACTGACATAAGAAATATTATTATTTTTCCTGATCCGTAAAATTCACAGAAAAGAAAGATAGAAATCTTAATTTATGGTCAAAAATTCATTCATCTCAGTTATTACACAAGAAGAAAAAGAAGAAAATAGTGGGTCTGTTGAATTTCAAGTATTCCATTTCACCAGTAAGATACGGAGACTTACTTCACATTTAGAATTGCACAAAAGAGATTTTTTATCGCAAAGAGGTCTACGAAGAATTCTGGGAAAACGTCAACGATTATTGACTTATTTGTCAAAGAAAAATAAAGTGCGTTATAAGAAATTAATGGATCAGTTAGATATTCGGGAACCAAAAACTCGTTAATTAAATTGGAATTTCTTATTTGAGTTTCTTATTATTTTATTCTTAATATCCTTGTTCTTTTTTCTTTTTTTCATTCTTTTCTTATTATTATTAGTTCAGTTATTATTTTTTTTTAGATTTTTCATTTTAAGAATTTCATGAAATAATGAATTAAGGAAAAAAATATGACTGTACCGGCTACAAGAAAGAATTTCATAATAGTCAATATGGGTCCTCACCACCCATCAATGCATGGTGTTCTTCGGCTGATCGTTACTCTGGATGGTGAAGATGTTATTGACTGTGAACCTATATTGGGCTATTTACACAGAGGGATGGAAAAAATAGCGGAGAACCGAACAATTATACAATATTTGCCTTATGTAACACGTTGGGATTATTTAGCTACTATGTTCACAGAAGCAATAACAGTAAATGCACCAGAACGATTGGAAAGTGTTAAAGTGCCTAAAAGGGCCAGTTATATCAGAGTTATTATGCTGGAGCTGAGCCGTATAGCCTCCCATTTGTTATGGCTTGGCCCTTTTATGGCCGATATTGGTGCACAGACTCCCTTTTTCTATATTTTAAGAGAGAGGGAATTAATATATGATCTATTTGAAGCCGCCACAGGTATGCGGATGATGCATAATTATTTCCGCATCGGAGGAGTAGCTGCGGATTTACCTTATGGCTGGATAGATAAATGTTTTGATTTCTGTGATTCTTTTTTAACAGAAGTTGTTGAGTATCAAAAGCTCATTACACGAAATCCCATCTTTTTGGAACGAGTTGAAGGAGTGGGCATTATTGGTGGGGAGGAGACAATAAATTGGGGTTTATCAGGACCAATGTTACGAGCTTCTGGAATCCAATGGGATCTTCGTAAAGTTGATCGCTATGAGTGTTACAATAAATTTGATTGGGAAGTCAAATGGCAAAAAGAAGGCGATACATTAGCTCGTTATTTAGTAAGAATAGGTGAAATGCAAGAATCCATAAAAATCATTCGACAGGCTCTAGAAGGAATTCCTGGAGGGCCTTATGAAAATTTAGAAAACCGGCGTTTTCATAGGACAAAGGATTCCGAATGGAATAATTTTGAATATAGATTTATTACTAAAAAACTTTCACCCAATTTTGAATTGTTAAAACAAGAACTTTATGTAAGAGTAGAGGCCCCAAAAGGAGAATTAGGAATTTATTTAATAGGAGATAGTAGTGTTTTCCCCTGGAGATGGAAAATTCGTCCACCCGGTTTCATCAATTTGCAAATTCTTCCCCAGCTAGTTAAAAGAATGAAATTGGCTGATATCATGACGATACTAGGTAGTATAGATATCATTATGGGAGAAGTTGATCGTTGAAATGATAATTGATACGACAGAAGTACAAACTATTAATTCTTTTTATAGATTAGAATCCTTAAAAGAAGTCTATGGATTCATATGGATTTTTGTCCCCATTTTAATCCTTGTCTTAGGAATCACAATGGGGGTATTAGTCATTGTGTGGTTAGAAAGAAAGATATCTGCAGCAATACAACAACGTATTGGACCTGAATATGCCGGCCCGTTAGGAATTCTTCAAGCTTTAGCGGATGGGACCAAACTACTTTTGAAGGAGGATCTTCTTCCATCTAGAGGTAATATTCGTTTATTTAGGGTCGGACCCTCTATAGGGTTTATATCAATTCTACTAAGTTATTTAGTAATTCCTTTTGGATATCACCTTGTTTTAGCTGATCTCAGTATAGGTGTTTTTTTATGGATTGCCTTTTCAAGTATTGTCCCCATTGGTCTTCTTATGTCAGGATATGGATCAAATAATAAGTATTCCTTTTCAGGCGGTCTACGAGCTGCAGCTCAATCGATTAGTTATGAAATACCATTAACTCTATGTGTGTTAGCAATATCTCTACGTGTGATTCGGTGGAACATGAACTCTTTTTTATCTATTTTCTAAAAAATAGATAAAAAATGAATTGAGATTTCAATACTCTAAAATAGAAATCTAATTCATAGAATTCAATATGTAAATATGAATATCAAAGAATAAAAGAAATATCTTTTTTATGAATTTCTTTATCTTCACTTACTTTATACTTACTTTATTAAATTTATCCTTACTTTCTTACTTTATTAAAGTATAAATTCAAAAAGTATAAATTAAAGTATAAAGTATAAAGTTTCTAAATTCAATAAAGAAATTGAATGTCTTGAATAAATATCTTCATCTTTTTTATGAAAAATTTCAGTTCGATGAGTTAAACCAGATAGTTATATGAGTGAAACAAAACTGCTCCTCAATTTGCAGTAAAAAAAGAAGAATCTCATTCCCTAGGTACAAGAAGAAAATTGAAGTAAACATAAGTTGTTTACCCCAAGATTGAGATTCTTTTATTAGTCGTCATATCTTGAAGCGGATGCAAAAGATCAACTGTATTTATTACTATACTGGGGATCTATCAAAAAGAAGTGGGCAGTTAGGAACACCAAAGTACGCAAAGGATGAGTAATGGAAATAATGTAAGGTATCAAAAAAAGGTATTTTTGCATAAAACGAATCATAATAAGGGCTTGAAATTGGTAGAAATGATCAAGCAGTACTTCCCCACGATTCCGATCTAGAGTATGCTACTATTCGCTGATTAAATAAATGACTATCAAGAACGAATTAATCCTTTATTTTCTTTCCCTTTTTTTTTTTTCAGAAAGAAGAAAAGGAACAAGACAAATAGAATGCAATACAATAATAGAATAAAAAAGAAGAAAATGGAAATAATAAGAAAATATTTCTTTCTTCATACATATGCATATGGGAATTCTTATCATTATTCATTAACTAATGCCCAATTCTTTCTATTTATGAATATAACGAGTATTTTATTGAAGGATTAAGTTATTGCTGAACAAAGAGAATTTTTGATTATTTTCATTATAATATCATTATAAGGGATGAGATCAATTCAGAAGTGCTTTTTCTTATTCTAGCAGACAGAATTTTATTGGTCGAATTGAGGGCTCTCCTATCTCCAATTTATCTTTACATTGATTTTATTTACCTAAGGTCCAAGCCAAGGAGAGCAATAATACCTTACCTTACATTTCTTTGTGGCCATATAGGAGCCGTATGAAACTTAGGTTTCATGTACGGTTTTGGAATAGCGATGGGAGCAGTGATGTTATCATCGACTATAATTATCTAACAGTTCAAGTACAGTTGATATAATTGAGGCACAGTCCAAATATGGTTTTGGGGGATGGAATCTGTGGCGTCAGCCCATAGGGTTTCTAGTTTTTCTAATGTCTTCTCTAGCAGAATGTGAAAGATTGCCTTTTGATTTACCAGAAGCAGAGGAGGAATTAGTAGCAGGTTATCAAACCGAATATTCAGGTATAAAATACGGGTTCTTTTATCTTGCTTCTTACCTAAATCTATTAGTTTCTTCATTATTTGTAACAGTTCTTTACTTAGGTGGGTGGAATTTTTCTATTCCGTACATATCTCTTACTGAACTTTTTGGAATAAATAAAATGTTTAGAGTCTTTGTAATAGCAATTAGTATCTTTATTACATTAGCTAAAGCTTATTTGTTTCTGTTCATTCCTATCACAACAAGATGGACTTTACCTAGGATGAGAATGGATCAATTATTAAATCTTGGATGGAAATTTCTTTTACCTATTTCTCTAGGTAATCTATTATTGACAACTTCTTTTCAACTTGTTTCACCATAAACTATAAATAAAAATAAGAAATTAAGAGAAAAAAATAATGAATATTATATATTCATAACTTATCTCAACCAAGAGAAAGAAACATAAATTTTATTCATGGATATATAAAATATGTTACCTATGGTTACTGGGTTCATGAATTATGGCAAACAAACAATACGAGCTGCAAGGTACATTGGACAAAGTTTCATAATTACCTTATCCCATACAAATCGTTTACCTGTAACTATTCAATATCCTTATGAAAAATCAATCACATCAGAGCGTTTTCGTGGTCGAATCCACTTTGAATTTGATAAATGTATTGCTTGTGAAGTATGTGTTCGCGTATGTCCAATAGACCTTCCCATTGTTGATTGGAAATTTGAAAAAGATATTAAGAAAAAACAATTGCTTCATTATAGTATTGATTTTGGTGTCTGTATATTTTGCGGTAACTGTGTCGAGTATTGTCCAACAAACTGTTTATCGATGACTGAAGAATATGAGCTTTCCACTTATGATCGTCACGAATTAAATTATAATCAAATTTCTTTAGGTCGGTTACCAATGTCAATAATTGGAGATTACACAATTCAAAAAGTTATGGATTCAACAAATCAAATGAAAAAATAAAAAACCCTTGCTTAGTTCAAGAACGATTACCAATTACTAATTACTCTAATTACTAAGATTTGGTTTGGAATAAAGTAGTATTAGCCAAATAACTTTATTTTATCTATCTAATTCTTTTTTCATTCAATTAGTAAGGTATCATATAAAAAAGAGTTCCTTTCCTGGACCCTTAGTAAGGTCATGAAATATTTCAACTTATTTATTTATCTTTTATTTTATAATGGATTTACCTGGACCAATACATGATATTCTTGTAGTATTTCTGGGATCAGTTCTTATATTAGGAGGTCTGGGAGTAGTATTACTTAAAAATCCCATTGATTCTGCCTTTTCATTGGGATTGGTTCTTGTTTGTATATCCTTATTCTATATTTCATTGAATTCCTATTTTGTAGCTGCCGCACAGTTCCTTATTTATGTGGGAGCCATAAATGTATTAATCATATTTGCTGTGATGTTCATGAACGGTTCAGAATATTCCAATGATTCCTATTTATGGACCTTTGGAGATAGGATCACTTCACTGGTTTGTACAAGTATCTTTTTTTCATTAATGACTACTATCCCAGATACGTCATGGTCCGGAATTTTTCGGACTACAAGATCAAATCAGATTATAGAACAGGACTTAATAAGTAACGTTCAACAAATTGGGATTCATTTATCCACAGATTTTTATCTTCCTTTTGAACTCATTTCTATAATTCTTTTAGTTTCTTTGATAGGTGCAATTACTATGGCTCGTCAATAATAGAATTCTAATATAATAAGAAATAATAACTTCCTTTTTTAAAATTAAAGAATGAAAATGGATTTAATCTATTGTGAATATCTTCTTTTGTTATGTAATTCTTCTAGTCTAGTCAACCGAATCGGTTTCATTTTTGTTTATATTGAAATCAATCGAGATAGATGAGGGATTTATCAATGATGTTAGAGCATGTACTTTTTCTAAGTGTTTATTTATTTTCTATCGGTATCTATGGACTGATCACAAGCCGAAGCATGGTTAGAGCACTTATGTGTCTTGAGCTTATACTGAATTCGGTGAATATAAATCTTGTCACATTTTCCGATATATTTGATAGTCGGCAATTAAAAGGAGAAATTTTCTCAATCTTTGTTATAGCTATTGCGGCTGCTGAAGCAGCTATTGGGCTAGCTATTGTTTCGTCGATCCATCGTAACAGAAAATCAACTCGTATCAATCAATCGAATTTGCTGAATAATTAGTTAGAATTCTTCTATTTTCACATAGAAATCAAAACATAAGACTTTTAGATAGAATATTCTAAATAGAATCTAATAGAATTAGAATAATAAGATAATAGAATATTTTTCTTTTTCTTTCTTCTCTTTTTTCATATAGATTTATGATTTAGAGTTACGAACTTATTCTATAACTAACCTAATAACAAACGTATTAATCTGATATATAATATATCATAATATCCTTAATTTAATTATATTTCTATATACTAGTTTCTATATACTATATACTAGAATCTTTCTATATGTATATGAATCTATATAGATTCATATACATATATATATACATATAGAAAGATAGTAAATAGAAAGATAGTAAAATTCACATGAATTGAATTCGTAAACTCATATTTCATGATTATTGAAATGGAAATCAAAGTATCTTGGCCCTTTCTCATAAACAGATTATAAAATCTATTGATTCTTCAAATTTTGATAAATCATTGATTCGTCTGGTGTCTACAATAGAAAATAGATGATTTATTTCATTTTCTTATCTTATTTTACCAGATCAAAAATCTTTTGTGTTCAAAACTGGAATTTATAGACCCAATGTCACATTCAGTAAAGATTTATGATACATGTATAGGATGTACCCAATGTGTTCGAGCTTGCCCCACGGATGTATTGGAAATGATACCTTGGGACGGATGTAAAGCTAAGCAAATTGCTTCTGCGCCAAGAACCGAGGATTGTGTAGGTTGTAAAAGATGTGAATCCGCTTGTCCAACGGATTTTTTGAGTGTCCGTGTTTATTTATGGCATGAAACAACTCGCAGCATGGGTCTTTCTTATTGATATGTGACAAAAAACTCCACTTGAATCTTTTGGTTCCTCTTTACCGACAAAACCCCGTGCTCGGGAGAAGAATAATCTATTTTCTTTTCTCGAGTACGGACTTTTCTGGTCTAATTTTATCTTGTCTTTATCACGAGTTATTTTCCTTGGTTAACAATACTTCTTGTTTTGCCCATATTCGCGGGTTCTTCAATTGTCTTTTTCCCTCATAGGGGAAATAAGGTGTATAGGTGGTATACTCTATGTATATGTATCCTAGAGCTCCTTCTAATGACCTATGTATTTTGTTATCATTTCCAATTGGATGATCCATTAATCCAATTGAAGGAGGATTATAAATGGATCAATCTTTTTGATTTTCACTGGAGACTGGGAACCGATGGACTTTCCATAGGACCCATTTTACTGACAGGATTTATCACTACTTTAGCTACTTTAGCAGCTTGGCCAGTTACTCGAAATCCGCGATTCTTCTATTTCTTGATGTTAGCAATGTATAGTGGCCAAATAGGATCATTTTCTTCTCGAGACCTTTTACTTTTTTTCATCATGTGGGAATTAGAATTAATTCCTGTTTACTTACTTTTATCCATGTGGGGAGGAAAAAAACGCCTGTACTCGGCTACAAAGTTTATTTTGTGCACTGCCGGAGGTTCCATTTTTCTCTTAATAGGAGTTCTAGGTATGGGTTTATATGGTTCCAATGAACCAACATTAGATTTAGAAAAATTAGCTAATCAATCGTATCCTGCAGCATTGGAAATAATACTCTATTTTGGTTTTCTTATTGCTTATGCTGTCAAATCGCCGATGATACCCCTACATACATGGTTACCAGATACCCACGGGGAAGCACATTACAGTACATGTATGCTTTTAGCTGGAATATTATTAAAGATGGGAGCATATGGATTGATTCGGATCAATATGGAATTATTAGCTCACGCTCATTCTAGATTATCTCCCTGGTTGGTGATAGTAGGAATAATACAAATCATTTATGCAGCTTCAACTTCTCTCGGTCAACACAATTTAAAAAAACGTATTGCCTATTCTTCCGTATCTCACATGGGTTTCATAATTATAGGAATTGGTTCTATAACTGGCATGGGACTTAATGGAGCCATTTTACAAATACTCTCTCATGGATTGATTGGTGCTGCACTTTTTTTCTTAGCAGGAACAAGTTGTGATAGAATACGTTTTGTTTATCTCGAAGAGATGGGGGGAATATCTATCCCAATGCCAAAAATCTTTACCATGTTTAGTAGTTTCTCGATGGCTTCTCTTGCATTACCAGGAATGAGTGGTTTTGTTGCAGAATTCTTAGTCTTTTTTGGAATAATTACCAGCCCAAAATATCTTTTCATGCCAAAAATGTTAATTACTTTTGTAATGGCAATTGGAATGATATTAACTCCTATTTATTTATTATCTATGTTACGTCAGATTTTCTATGGATACAAACTATTCAATATTCCAAACTCAAATTTTTTTGATTCTGGACCACGAGAACTATTTGTTTTGATCTGTATCTTTCTACCTGTAATAGGAATTGGTTTTTATCCTGATTTCGTTCTCCCGTTATCGGTTGACAAGGTACAAGTTCTATTATCTAATTATTTTTATAGATACTAATTCTTTTTTTAGATTCAATACTAAATGAAATAAATTTCATTAATTGGAAAGAAAGTCTTAGAATTCTTTGACTTTCATATTTTCACGATTCTTCGTTGTACAATGAAAAAAAAAGGGAAGGGTGAATTAGAATTGTAATGAGATACATCTAAAGTTTTTGAGAACCATTTGAATAATTCCTCTATTTAAACGGTTCTCAAAAACTCGCACAAATTTTCATTGCATTGTGTATCAGACGATTTTTTTATGTATTCTTCATGTATTTTCTTTTATTCAATTAGATATTCATTGGAATGAACCATAACTATGGAACCCGATTCCTAATAAATTGATCCCAAAATAGCATATCCAAATTAGGAGAAATCCTATAGAAGCTACAAATGCCGAATTTGTCCCTTGATCTTGCAATCTTGGATTTGTTCTAGTATGTAAATAAATTGCAAATATGGTCCAAGTAATAAATGCCCAAGTTTCCTTAGGGTCCCAATTCCAATAAGAACCCCATGCTTCATTAGCCCATACTGCTCCAGAAAGAATGCCTATGGTTAAAAAGGTAAACCCTAAACTAATGACACGATAACTCCAATAATCCAAACGCTGAATTAATTGATATTTGTAAAAATTTTGAAATGAGAAGAAAGAAGTATTTTTTAATAAACTTCCCTTTTGGTTCAAATATTCCATATCACCAAAGAAAAACGACTTCCTTAAACTGAAAAAATTCTTGTTTTTCAAAAAAGAATCGATTCTTTTTTGAAATGTAATCACTATAAGAGCAACTGATAATAACGATCCGCATAAAAGAGCTGCATAGCTCAATAGCATCATACTGACATGCATCATTAACCACTGAGATTGTAGAGCAGGTACTAATATTGCGGGTTGATGCATTTCAGTTGAAAGACCTGACGTGGCGAAACCTTGGGTAAAAATGGCACTTGGTGCAGTTATTGCGCTTAAATCATTTTTATGATTCCCAAGATACGGAATCATATGAATAATGGATAAACTCCATGAAAGGAAGATTAATGATTCGTATAAATTACTTAAGGGAAAATGTCCCGAAGAAATCCAACGAATAACTAAAAACCCTGTTATAGAGAAAAAAGTAGCTATCATCCCTTTTTCTGACGAATTATGTAATCCTTCGATTTCGTAGACTAATAAGTTCATCAAATGAATCAGAATCACAATTGAGATGATCGAAAAGGAAATATGAGTTAATATATGTTCTAAGGTTGCAAATATCATAAAGAAGAGTCCCTTTTAAATAATTGAAATCGGGGAGGGGATTAAATAGAATCTATTGTGTCTATATTATTAATATGAATAATTCTTTATGCCGCCACTCGGACTCGAACCGAGATGCTCTAGCACTGCTTCCTAAGAGCAGCGTGTCTACCAATTTCACCATGGCGGCTTACCTGAAATAATAATATATATAATAGGAAATTCATGTTGAATTGTCGATATTCAATAGAGTTTAGGAAACAATTAAGAAAGATGCATTTCCATTCATCTGGAAATGTTAAATATAAAGAAAATATCAAGAATACTTAATTAGTATCTTCGTAAGTTCAGTTTGAATAATCAACTTTTCCGTACTAGAAACTAGAAACCTAGCTCTTGTTTATCCAGAAGAGTCAGAACTCAATAGTTTCGTTCTCAGTCGGGGTATAAAATTCATGATTTTTTTCTAACGATTTTGAGATCCAACACCTTAGTATAAAGTAGAATGGAATATTCAGATTCTTCCTTGTCTATCGTAATTGTGCTTTTCTATTTTGAAAAGCACAATTCATAGGAAAGAAAAAACCATCTCACGAATTCAATATCACTCAATAGAAATTGAAATAAATAGAATAAAATATAACATAAACAAGAAAAAGAAGAAAATAACTAAAATAGAAATATATAAAGACTATAAAAAATCTAAAAAAATGATAAAAAAAATAAAATACACAATACTGAGTACTTTGAATCAAGTAGACAGAAAGATTCTTATTTTTCATATTACCTAGCTCTAACTAATATGAGAAGTGAAATACAAATACAATTTAGTAAAATTGAATCATTTGTCTTACAATTCAAAAATGGAAATTTGGAAGTTCTTTGAAACATGTCAATTAAGATTTTTCCAAGACTTTTTTTTGTCGCACAAAAAAACTTTTTGACTGTCCGGTGGAAACAGATTTAGCTAAAGAAAAAGCTTTTACTGCCTCTAAAGATCCTTTTTTTTTCCAAATATTTCTACGAATATGCTTTTTTGACATAGAAGTACGTTTTTTTGGAACTGCCATTCAAAAGGTAAGTGACTCCTTTTTATCGTTGTATGTGAAAGACATATATTGTTCAAAATAAATTACTCTTTCTTAGTCATTATCTATACTGAATTCCATAAATTTCAAAATTCCCTCAATAATATCATAACATACAAATAGAAAAAAAAATACTAAAAGAAAAAGAAAAATATTCTAAAACGATTCTATTTTAATAGACAAATAGATTTCTATTTTCTATCTTCATTCTGATATTTGCATAATGTAATAATCATATACGTATTTTAGATTTATTGTTTTCTAAAGGAACATATACAAAAAGAATATACAAAATTAAAGTAATTTAATTTGAATATTTATTATTCTGTAATATATTTTATATTCAAATATATCTAAAATATAAATAGAATATGAATATTAAGATATAATATTCATAGAATATAAGATATAATATTAGAGTCATATATACAATATTGCAAATATTCATATTTAATATTCAGAATAGTAATAAAAAATATCTTTCTTTTCTATATTTTTCAGTTAATTAATAACTAAACAAGAATTTTGATTAATTCTTTGATATTTGACCAACCAATTGCAACTTTTCTTTCAAATATTTGATAAAAAAAAAGTCATAATTCCAATATTGTGTATTTTTGTATTTGATCTTTTTCATATTTTTTTTTCTTCTTTTTTTGTTCTTTTCGAAAGAGATCAGAATTGGTGAATTGGAAACAATTATAATTATAAGAAAAAAAGAAAAATTTGTTTTCTTATGGAATATATATATAAATATGCATGGATAATACCCCTTTTTCCGCTCCCAGTTACTATGTCAATAGGATTTGGACTTCTACTTATTCCGACAGCAACAAAAGATCTTCGTCGTATGTGGTCTTTCCTAAGTGTTTTACTACTAAGTATAGCTATATGGTTTTCGGCCAATCTGTCTATTCAGCAAATAAATGGAAGTTTGACCTATCAATATCTATGGTCTTGGACCATCAATAATGATTTTTTATTAGAGTTCGGACACTTGATCGATCCACTTACTTCTATTATGTCAATACTAATTACTACTGTTGGAATCATGGTTTTTATTTATAGTGACAATTATATGTCTCACGATCAAGGATATTTGAGATTTTTTGCTTATATGAGTTTTTCCAATGCTTCAATGTTAGGATTAGTTACTAGTTCCAATTTGATACAAATTTATATTTTTTGGGAACTAGTGGGAATGTGTTCGTATTTATTGATAGGCTTTTGGTTCACACGACCCGTTGCAGCAAGTGCTTGTCAAAAAGCTTTTGTAACTAATCGTATAGGAGATTTTGGTTTATTATTAGGAATCTTAGGATTCTATTGGATAACTGGTAGTTTCGAATTTCGGGATTTGTTCCAAATAGTGAATATCTTGATCCATAATAATGGGGTCAATTCTTTATTTGCTACTTTATGTGCCTTTTTATTATTTGTTGGTGCAGTTGCTAAATCCGCACAATTTCCCCTTCACATATGGTTACCTGATGCCATGGAAGGCCCCACTCCTATTTCGGCTCTTATACACGCTGCTACTATGGTAGCAGCAGGAATCTTTCTTGTAGCTCGGCTTCTTCCTCTTTTCATAGTTATACCTTACATAATGAATCTCATTTGTTTAGTAGGTATAATAACAGTACTTTTAGGAGCTACTTTAGCTCTTGCCCAAAGAGACATTAAAAGAAGTTTAGCTTATTCTACAATGTCTCAATTGGGTTATATTATGTTAGCTCTAGGTATAGGTTCTTATCGAGCTGCTTTATTTCATTTGATCACCCATGCCTATTCTAAAGCTTTATTGTTTTTGGGATCCGGATCCATTATTCATTCAATGGAACCTATTGTTGGATATTCACCAGAGAAAAGTCAGAATATGGTTCTTATGGGAGGTTTAACAAAATATGTTCCAATTACAAAAACTACTTTTTTTTTAGGTACACTTTCTCTTTGTGGTATTCCGCCTCTTGCTTGTTTTTGGTCCAAAGATGAAATTCTTCACGATAGTTGGTTGTACTCACCGATTTTCGCACTAATAGCTTGGTTCACAACAGGATTAACCGCATTTTATATGTTTAGGATG